AAGATTAGAGAATTAAGATATATAATTAACAAACACAAGCCTAAGACTTGTGTTTGTTGGACTTGTGTTAAATTAAACAAGGGTAGACCAAGTTATAAGTTATAACTAAATCATCCAACCCCCCTTTTTTGTATTGCATTGATTGCGTTTGCTTTGATTAAGGCAGAATTGTGTAAAAACCCCGATTTCTTTGAAATGTCCTGACCAGTTGCTGTAGGCTGAGCACCCGAAATATAGAATGTCAGGAAAATTTAAAGAGGTCTGATTATTTATTGGATCATAAAAACCAACCTTCCGAAGAGGTTTTCCTTCTCTTCGCGATCGAACATCAATTGAAACGATTCGAGAAATAGTTCGTTGTTTTCGACCACACTGTCTCAAACGAAGTTTGAGCATATTCCTCCTTTAGCTTTAGTTTTAATTCGTTTTAATATTTAATATGTAATTAATTTCCTTATGGAATCATGATATAGTTGTTGGTTAAGGTGATACTATCTATATCCATTTTTTTGAGTAATCCAGATTTTTGATTTCTATATCTATAATCTATATGAATTCTTTTTTGTTTACATATGTAATTAGATTGTTTACATATGTAATTAGATTATTAAATTAGATTAAAAGAGATAAGAGGATTAAAATGGAGCTTTTCCATTTCCGATTGATCGCTATCTACTTCTCCGAGTAAGTATATGGGGATAGGGGGTTCTAAACCAAAGAATAAGGCAAAGAAAACGAATACTATTTTACTGGATGCTAGACTCTGTTGTTGTTGTATAGGTACAAAACAAAGCAAAAGAAGTCCAGATTAAGACATTCTTCCTATTTTTTAACCTACCCTAGTAAATTAATCGACTTAATCCTCTTGCTTAATCACCTTGATTGAGTTCAATTAGTACTCTTAGTATTATAATTCAATTCAGAAATCCAAAAAGAGTTTATAATTCGACTGCATCATTATCATTTAATGGATCTGGAATCGTGGGCACTTTCAGATTTCGATTTAGAGTACATGATTGAAAACACAAATAGATGTGGGCGTAAGCTTTTTTTTATAAACAACGAACAGAAATATGAATTATCAAGGAGATGGGCATGGGATGAAAAGCGCATCCGGCTTTTTTTTTTTTACTTCAAAAATATTTTTATTATGTTCTCATCTTTCTCGGATCAAAAATAGATTCAATTACATCAATGAATATTTGATTTGAACTCAATCCAATTTATGCAAAATATGAAATATGATTCAAAGAAGAATCACTTTAAATAATTCAAAAATGAAGAAGAATCGCATCTATTAGAATCTTAAATTAAACAGAAAGTTGTTCAAAAAGCAAAAGACAATCCCTTTTTATTCTCATATACTGAAAATTCTATATACCGAGAATACCTATTCTCATAGAAATACTATAATGGGTATGCTCTGGGACGGAAGGATTCGAACCTCCGAATAGCGGGACCAAAACCCGTTGCCTTACCACTTGGCCACGCCCCATATTCTATTTCTATTCTTTACTAATAAACACTAATATTAGTATTGGTTGTTCGTCAATTCCAGTCAAAAGATCTCTGAACTAGATTGTTCATAAGATTTTGATACATGTAGATAGAGAATTAAACTGAATTTATTGATCATAATATATAATTCAATTAAGATATTGGATGAAAGTACGATTTCTTCTATTCTTTGCTTTTTTTTTATTTGAGAATTGAATGAAGGTTTTTTGATTGATCTACCTTACTTTAAAATTGTTTAATTTATTATTCATTTTAAAATGAATAAGATAGTAAAAACTCAATCAAAAAATAATAATAATATAAAATTATCTTTCTATTTTTAAGAATAAAATTTTTGTTATGCTTAATATCTTTACTTTAATCTGGATCTGTTTTAATTCTATCCTTTATTCAAGCAGTTTTCTCTTCGCTAAATTGCCTGAGGCCTACGCTTTTTTGAAGCCAATCGTAGACGTTATGCCAGTCATCCCTGTGCTCTTTCTTCTCTTAGCCTTTGTTTGGCAAGCTGCTGTTAGTTTTCGATAAGATCTTAAATACTGTTCTAATCTTCCAAACTTCATGATTTATTCACGAAAAAAAAATTCTAACAATTGATAAGATCAGATAAGTCGTACAGTATGAATCCTCAAATCAACGATCGAGATTCCTGTATAGCCACGGATCCACAGATTTCCTCATTCTGCACTTTTTCCATTGAAAGACCTTATTCTATTAGTTTCTATATTATTAGAATACTTTATCATATATACTAGAATAGAATATTCTACTTAAGAGTCCCCCATAATATCTAATTGTCAGTATGAAATAAAATTTTTGATAATGAAGGACTCGACCCAATTTTACAAATGCATTTCTGAAATGGAATCTTTTTTCTATTTCTATAAAGAACTTGATTTTTTGGTGTCAAAATAGAATATGTGTTCTAAAAATAGAGAATCTATTCTCCCCCCCCAAAAAAAAAAAAGAATCTTGGAGATTGTGTAATGCTTACTCTCAAACTTTTTGTTTACACGGTAGTGATATTCTTTGTTTCTCTCTTCATCTTCGGATTCCTATCTAATGATCCAGGACGAAATCCCAGACGCGAAGAATAAAAAAAAAATTGTTTTTTTTGCTTGATTTTTAAATGTTCTTAGGATTTTATCTATTTCACACCCTTAACTCTAAAAATGAAAAGAAAAACTATAATACTTAATAAGACTATAATATATATATATATGAATATATATGAAAAAAAAAAAAACCAAGAGGGTTTGACAAATTCGAAAGAGAATTAAAATATCAAGGCCAAGTTATCAACGTAACACAAATGGAAAGAGAGGGATTCGAACCCTCGGTACGAAGAACTCGTACAACGAATTAGCAATCCGACGCTTTAGTCCACTCAGCCATCTCTCCGAATTACAATTAATTGAATTAATTTAAGTATCGAATTAATAAAATAAAACTAATTACTAAACGAAAATTCAATAAAATAATTAATATTAACTATAAAAAAGAGTTTTATAGTTATTATAAATATAAAAATATGTAATAAAGTTTTATCAAATATCTAACTTTTATCGGCAATTCCATTTAGATAAAAGTTAGATAAAATAAGTGCTCAAAAAAGATATCTCCAACCCAATATTCCAATCAATACAGATTCAATATACAATCTATCTAGATATATTATATAGACTCTATTTTTTTTTTTGTATATAGATTTTTTTTATATAGACTAGACAAAAAAAATATATACTAATAATAAAAAAAAAAGAACAATAAATAGCTTTTCGTATGAAATCCCTTCTCTGATTTCGACGACCTGGTCCCGGTCGGTACCTAGTCGGACTTTTTTTGTTATTGAAAGAAGAAATAAAAATCAGAAAGAGGACTATTTCCAAGATATAGAATCATAGTCTCGTTTCTTTTTTTTTATTATTTTACTTTTTACTGGACACAAAAAAAGCTAAAAGGACTGCGGTTTCTTGAACAATACATTATTATGTTATAAATTCAATAGTTTTGGCCAGTAGCATCGGTCAACAAAAACCCCTCTCGAAAAAGAAAGAACTTTTTTCGTTTTTTGAGTTATTTTAATGAGTCTTCTTTTCCTAAGCTCATTATGTGTACTGACAAAAAAATATATCAATGCTCTCATTTTCATGATTCGTTTTTAATCCTATATTGATTACGACGAATTACTTTGCTCGACAAAAGACCCTTTCTCGAAGATAATGGCATCATAGCGGGTATAGTTTAGTGGTAAAAGTGTGATTCGTTCTAGTAATCCCTTTAATAGTTAAGGGGTCCCTCGGTTGGATTCATATTCCGATCAAAAACTTTATTTCTTAAAAGGATTTAATCCTTCCCTTTTCAATAAAAGATTCTAAGAAGAATATACATTCTCGTGATTTGTATCCAAGAATCAACTATAACTTCATAAACATAAATTGGATTATGAAATTACGAAACATAATTTTTTAATTGGATGAATATATTCAATTGAATGAGTATGAGTAAAGGATCCATGGATAAACATAGAAAAGTTTCTTTCTAATCGTAACTAAATCTTCGATTTTTTTTGTCGAGAAAAGATTGAAGTGAAATAGCTATTAAAAGGTGACTTTGGTTTACTAAAGACATCCATCTTTTTGAGTATTATTAGCCCGGCGGAAACCAAATACTTTTCCTACGGATTCTTTCAAATAGAAATAGAGAACGAAGTAACTAGAAAAATTGTGAAAATTCCCCTCTTCTAGAGGGATCATCTAGAAAGCACATTTTTTTGAATGCAGTAAGAGAGAAAGCTGACATAGATATTATGGGTCCAAGTTTAAGAAGTTCAATTTCCTTTGTATTTTCTATTAAATTGTTATTAATAACAATTTAATTCTTTTTTCTTTTTTTTTGTTCACGTCTTATATCCGAGAATTTCTAAATAGTCTATAAAGGAGCCGAATGAAATAAAAGTTTCATGTTCGGTTTTGAATTAGAGACGTTAAGATGAATCAACGTCGACTATAACCCCTAGCCTTCCAAGCTAACGATGCGGGTTCGATTCCCGCTACCCGCTCTATATATTATTATAGACTCTATAAATATAAATGGAGTCGAGATAGGATCCATTTGACTCGAATAGAATAAAAACAGTTATAGAATAAAGCAAAACAAAATAATAAAAATTTTCTTATTATTTGTAATAAAATTCCATTAAAATTCAATATAAAAAAAGGAAGATCCTATATTTTATTACTAAAATTATTACTAAAACGAATTACATTCTTATTCTTTTCTATTCTTATATTTATTCTATTTTCGTTTTAATTTTGAAGAATTAATACATCATTGAATTAAATAAGCAATTCTAAAAATGATCTCGAATTCTTGTAAAAATGAGCAAAAAAATGGAAATGGGAATGAAAGGCGTCCATTGTCTAATGGATAGGACAGAGGTCTTCTAAACCTTTGGTATAGGTTCAAATCCTATTGGACGCATG